CTTCTTTAGTTATTCGATGAAACCAATGATTCGTTATTGGAGCAGATAGCAACAACCATTTCAGCGGACATGCGTATTTTCCGATGGATTTACATGGTTTCATTAGTATAAATTGTTTGATGTAGCGAGTAATAGGCTCTTTCGCCGTTCAAGAATTCTTGTTTAAGCAGTTCATATCATCCACACATAGTGATCTAAGATTTCAATTCTTCCATGTTTCAGCAGTAGCATATTGTTCCATGGAGTTAAGGCCAAAAAGATGGAAGAAACAAGTGTTTCCACGACTCTACCATCCGGCCAATTCTGTTCCACTTAATCCCCTTTTCATGGGCACATATCTTTACGGCTAAGGAATGGGGAATCTTTCTCCTGTTACATGAATCAAATGTTTCATTTCATCCGGGAAAAGCCATCTCTTTCTCAACAATGTCTTTGTCATTTGATCCAATAGCGTTCCGTTAGATAGGAACAGATTTGATAAATACTGATAACTCTCGGATAGAGTATTAGAACGGAAAGGTCCATTAGATAATGAACTATTGGTTCTAAACCATCTCTGGCGATGAATCAACAATTCGAAGTGCTTTTCTTGCGTATTCTTGATGAACCAGCGTTTATATATAGATGTAGGAGGATTTGTTTGGGAAGCAATAAGCCCCTTTGACATCTCTTCATCTGCAAAGAATTCTCGACGTGAAAACACAGAGACAGAGGGCTGATCTTTGAATAGGGAAAAGAATGGATCCGCAGGGTCCCAAATGAATTGGCTTGTTCGAAAAAAGCCTTGTTCTTTGGAAGATCTATCTCGTGTCTGGTACTGCATGGTTCCACTCTGCAAGAACTCCGAATCATTCTCTTGAAGCTCATCCTCTTTATGATAAATGATCCATTTGCCCCGAAATGACCCAGTCCAATAGGGAAATCCCAATTCAGTGGGCCTTTCGATACAATCAAATAGATTAGGGCGCCATATTCTAGGAGCCCAAACTATGTGATTGAATAAATCCTCCTCTATCTGTTGCGGATCGAGGGCCCCCTCCCCTTCTTCAAACTCCGATTCGTATTTTTCATATAGAAATCTCTGATCAACGATAGAACAAGATCCATTTTGCATCATATCTAACCGATTCCTTGGTTCGGACCGAAGAAGTAATGTCACTCGATTATTATCAAACTGACTGCAATATTTTTCTGTCCGTGAGGATCCCGCCAGAGCCAGAGTGCCTTCTACTTCTAATAGTAATAATAGTAATAGGCCATGAACTAGATCCGAATCATTCTCAACGAATCCATAAGAAGTGATCCAATTTTTTTCATCGTGTCTGGATGAAGACCAAAGATCTTGAGCGACCGATCCGGCAGAACAACTCAAAAGATAAAGAAGTATCGTTAATTTCTTCATGCTCGTTCCAAGTTCGAAGTACCATTTGTACAAATAAGAATCCCCTCCCTTACATGATTTCTTCTTCATATAGATAGATATAGGATCTATGGGGCAATTACTTAGAAGTACATTTTGTGTAACAGCCCTTCCTATCTGATAGAAAAGGATCCCATGATCCTGAACCGATCTTATCTGGGATCGAAAATCCCAAGTTTTTCTATGAAGAGCTGATCTAATTGTATTAGTTTCTATAATGGATTTCTTCTGTGTAATACTAATTGATAGGGCCTCATTGATAAGTGCTACAAGATCTCGCGCATTGGAACCCATGGTTATGGACCCGAATCCGTTAGTATGGAACATCTTCTTTTCCAAGTGAAATCCCCTAGTATATGAAAGAATGAAAAAGTGCTTTCGTTGTTGTGGAAGAAGAAGCCTTCGTATCTTAATGCATGTATTTAATTTATTCGGAGCTATTAGAGCGGGATCCACTTTTTGGGGAATATGAGTCGAAGCAATAACAAGAATCTTTCCAGTGGAACATCTTTCACAATCCCTGGAGAGATAGTTCTCTAATAGACCGAGGGATAAGTAATTCGACTCATTCACATGCAGATCATGAATGTTTGGAATCCATATTATGCAAGGAGACATTGCTTTTGCTAATTCGAATTGAAGGGTGATATCAAATCGGTCTATTTTCGGCGTCATATACATAGTTAGCACATTCGTCATAGTTAGCAGCTCCGTATCAATATCAAGGTCATCATCAATATCGTCACTATCATCAATATCGTCACTATCATCAATATCGTCACTATCATCAATATCGATATCATCAATAAGATAACCTTTAGGCTTGTCATCCAGGAACTTGTTCGGAAATACCGTAATGAAAGGAACATAGGAGTTTGTCGCTAGGTATTTGACCAAACAGGATCGTCCAGTTCCTATAGAACCTATCACTAAAATACCTCTAGAAGGGGATAGGGCTAAGCGGAGCGAAAAGGGTTTTCCATGAGGAGATGGGGAATGAAAACTATTAGCCCCACATGAGGCTTGTGAATAAGTGATTGTCTGATAATGAGCAAGGAATATCCGTCTTTCTGCTAAACA